CTATAATGATAAAAAATTATACGTATATTACATTATATAATTTGTTACTTTGATTTATTACAAATATCCACAATAACTTTATTCGTAATTCAAATACGAATACTAGCCTCAGATTTTTTTTATTTATGAAAAAACCAAAGCCCCTTATCGGATTTGAACCGATGACTTACGCCTTACCATGGCGTTACTCTACCACTGAGTTAAAAGGGCTCGTTTGATTCAATTCCTGAATAAATTCACTAGCCACTATGAGTTTAGTATATAGACTTATTATAATATATGTACATATAAGACTATATCTTATATTTATAGCGGTTCGTTCAGAAATGAAAAATTTGACTTGTCTGTTAAATTAAATAAAATTCTAGGGGAGGATATACTAGTGAATATAGTTAAAATAAAATGGTTTATTGATATTGGATTTGATAAATAGAAATGCAATGACAATGGATTTTTTTCGATCCTAATTGGAATTGACATCATAACGAAATTTATTTGATTGATACACGTACCTACTAATTTAACAGGGATCCAACATATCTCATTGAATGATTGATAAAGAAATTTGGCGCAGCCTCTGAACTAAATTATGAACTAAATTATTGGCGGAAAAAATCCTATAGAATCGTGAAAGATGGAAAGATCCTCCATCTCGAGTCATACCATCCCATTATATTGACAATTTTTAAAATTGTGCATACTATCAGCATAGTATCCTGGCGGTTGTTCAAGTATGATATGCCCCCATCGTCTAGTGGTCCAGGACATCTCTCTTTCAAGGAGGCAGCGGGGATTCGACTTCCCCTGGGGGTAGGCTACTACGAAAGGAAGTTGATCATGGATTATCAATAAGTCTGGAATTTATTCTTCCTGGGTCGATGCCCGAGCGGTTAATGGGGACGGACTGTAAATTCGTTGGCAATATGTCTACGCTGGTTCAAATCCAGCTCGGCCCAAAAATCCGCCGATCTACACACGAAATGGTATCATATAACCCATTTTGTGCTCTCCAGAAATGCCCGATCCCCAGCACTATTTATTTACTCTATTTTTCCAACAAATTAGGATCTTGATAATGATCTATATTCATATCAGGATCTGTAAGTGTAAAATACAATCGAAGGAAAGGGATAAAGAAAAAACCCTTTTCATTGAAAGAGTAATTATCCCATTTATTTGTCAATAACGAAAGGATTACTAGTAATCCAGGTCGGTCTCACTAAAGCGAAGCGCATACCCATATGATATTATATATATCACTCGCCGCTCTGTTACAACACGCCAATTTGAATCTAAATTCAAAATTGAAGGGGTTAGAATAAAATAATAAAAATATGTATACATAATACTTTATTTTATTATTGTATTTACTTGGGATTGTAGTTCAATTGGTCAGAGCACCGCCCTGTCAAGGCGGAAGCTGCGGGTTCGAGCCCCGTCAGTCCCGACGGATCCAATAAAAAAATATATAAACTCCGCTCTCTCTTTTTTGTGAAAGTAAGTCAAATTTCGTTTTTATCATCAATCGGGGAATTTTCATTTCTTTGACTAGTACTGATTCGATTGATGAGCGATAGACATACGTGGATTAGGACAATTATTGGTAGCATCACATTCAGGATTCCAAGAGATACCATACTGTACCGGGTATGGCTTTTTTCGATTACTGCTACTCTGTCGAATAGAGTAGAGTACTTTATGTTTCCCGGAAGTACATATAGAAAGGGAATTTGCATGATATAAAATAACTTAGTTATTGTAATAGAATACTTTCAGGGATCGCTTTTTTATTAGGGGAGCGCTATTTTTTTATTAAGGGGTTTCCTTGAAAGAACAAACTTTATTTATTTTTATATAAAAATAAATAATAATAAATAATTATAGTTAATTTGATGGAATATTAGATTTTTTATACCGAAACTTGTACTCGTCTTTATCATCTTTCTTTTGTTTTCCGAGGAGATTAGATTCGCTCAGTAAAAAAAGAAGTTTCGAACTTAACTCTTTCCCCCCCTCCTTTTTTTTTTATTTATCTTCTATTGTTTGTTGGGGGTTGTTTAGAATCAATGGTAAGTGTACGTGCGGTTCAATGATACTTCATCAGATGGTTGTACAAAAGGGGCGGTAGGTTATATAAAAGAAAGAATAAAAAAGAATGATAAATAAAAAAAAGTAAAATTATTGGTTGGATCAGGAAAAAAAATTGGAGTTCGGTATGGATAAAAGATTGTCCTATGTTATACTATTCAATTCTTGACGATGAGTTGATTTGATAGTGCAGATATTGTTATTCATGATATTGATCCGATTCGATATCATCGAGATGTAATTCATCCCATTGAATTTACAAGCGAAAGATTTATTATCTCTATGGGATTAACTCCCGAGTTATTGCGAATTAAATTAAAGAAAAACGAAACAATGAGATTATGGAAGTAAATATTCTCGCATTTATTGCTACTGCACTGTTTATTCTAGTTCCTACCGCTTTTTTACTTATAATATACGTAAAAACAGTCAGCCAAGGTGATTAATTTGAATTAAACTGGACTTTTTAGTTCTTATCAAGAATTGAAGAGACGAAAGGGATTCAAATTTCGCGTCTTAAATGAACTGGGCAGACTAGAATTCGCCGTATTCTATGAAATAAATACGATAGTATGGTAGAAAGATTCAGATATTTCTTTCTACCATACTATCTACTATTGTTATTGTAGTGTATATAAGGTGTATTGTAATCCGGATTAATTTAATAGAGATCAATCTATAATAGTATCGTCAGATTTCTATATATCGGTATATATATGTATATCAATTATATATTATATATTATATATAATGTATATAGTGCCTCCCACCAATTCGATTTCTTTGCTTTATGCACCTGTCTTATATTTCTATTTAATTTGTGTTGATTTCAATCAATTTGAACTAATTGAAAAGCGACTCGTACGATTCTAATTCCCAGATTGCTGATTATTTTCAATATGAATTCCGATCAAAAGAATCAAGGGCCTCTTTGATGGGTATAATAAAAGAAAATTAAAGTAATCTTTTTATTAGCATAGCATTCTGACGAAGAGGTCATTGATCGATCAGTTTCCAAATGATCTATGGAAACTCCTTCGAATTTCGAAAAAAAAAAGGGGGGGGGCTAAAGGATTAGTAAACCTCTTTTAACGTTTGAATAGTGCGTTCAATAAAAAGTGAGTTCAATAAAATAAGTACAACATAAATCAAATTTTCAAAATATTAAAACAAACGGGAAGTGCACAATATGCGACTCGCCCAAGACAAGACACTATTTTAGTCTGTGTAGTATCTCGTTAAAGAACTACTATGTCTGTGTTGTTTCCGATAGAAAATGTGTATCTACGTAACTGTAATGTAATAACAGAACTATTTTATTTTTGAATAATAAAAAAGGAACCAAAAAAGTAAAATAAAAAAAGTTCAACTCTTCCTCACGGTCCATATCTAATTTTAGTAAGAGTCGGTTCATCGAAATAGAAAATTGATCAAGAATTAAGTTGGAATAAATTTACTACCATTTGTATTTCTTTTACTTTGTATTCTTTGTATTCTTTTTACTTTCGAAATACAAACACGTAAATAATTGAAATATTTGTTTGATTGAAAGAATATTCTTCATATATATTATTCATAAACTATATTACTACACTAAAACCCAAGAAAATTTTGAAATGCAGATATTTTTTTATTTCTATTTCAATTTAAAAATTGAATTTTAAATTGAAATAGTGTTGAAAGAGTGAAATTTCAACTAAAAAAAGCTTTTCAGACCTGAACGATTTATAAAAAATTTGATACAGTTTAATTCCTACAACTCAATTACAATTAGTAATACTTCTAGAGTCCACTTCTTCCCCATACTACGAGTGAAAGAGAAAATGTAAAGACTACCATTAAAGCAGCCCAAGCGAGATTTACTATATCCATCTGAATTATGTCCCCTATCTCTATGACGAAATTCTTGAATTATTGTTCACTAATAAATAATAGTGGAATCACTGGCGCAGAGTCAAAAATTCTAACCGAAGATCGTTGATGAAACAATCCAATAAATCCAACTTTAACTTATTAACTTAACTTATAAGGAGTCTTATAAGAATTCTAGTATAATCAGAAAAGATTAAGCACAAGAAAAATATGCGGAGACCCCCTTGGAAGTATCAAAGAAATGCTACTAATATATAGTATGTAGAAATAAAAAAAAAATAGAATATATAGAATATAAGGTAGATCACTACCTAGCCCATACCCTATTTCTTTCCCATTTTCTTTTGATCTAATCCTTAACTTAACGTCTCCTTATTGTCTCTATGAAAGACGCCCTATTATGTTTTTGACTAGAGGTTAACGAAAAAAGAAAACGGGTATATACAAAACAGGTATATACAAAACAGGTATATACTAAGTAAAAGCCAATTACTCAGTCAATCGAATTAATATTGATTGCGGAGTACGCAAAGACTTTGATGAATATGTATACAAAGTCTCTTATGGCCTTTCCGCAACTAAAATAAAAACGGAATTCGATTTCCGTCCTGCTATCCAATCGAATTCCAAACTCGGCTCGTAGACACTCCATTAGTAATGGAAGGACTCTCAAGATTTATAAGTTTCCTCCGTTGGCTTCCGCCGGAAAAATTTTTCAAATTATAGCAGCAAAATAGAAGGGAGTATCTCAATTCTTTTGGTGATTAGGCGACACCCGGATTTGAACTGGGGAAAAAGGATTTGCAGTCCCCCGCCTTACCGCTCGGCCATGCCGCCAAAACGATACCAAATCAAAATCTATGAAAAAAATCCCCCTTTGTCTTCTTATTTATTGTACTTGTATTTTATTTTGAATCTTAATCCCGTTTTTCTTTTAACTACTTTTCTAAAAGAAAGATTTCTTTTTGTTTGGCTTGGATCCATCCCTTCGATTGATTGTATAGTATCTTCAAACCACACAATCTCTCAAAATTTCTCTT